GATACAGATATAATAAATAAATAGAAAGCTAATTTATCTAGCCACTTTACTTTTTCGTCTATTTGTATTTCATTGTTCAAAAAAAAAATTTGCAGAAAAGAGATTGCTTTTTACCTATTTTTCTTTTTAATAGAATATCATTGAATTGAAGTGGATAAGAAAGCTTGTATTTTTTTATTTATTAATTTTTTTATTATTAAAATGCGCAGATATATACGTTTCTTTTTCTTCTTTGTATTGCGGGACAGTTCTATTCGGGACAGCACATGCTGTGCTCTATCAAAAATTAAATTTTCTCTTCAATCTATTCAATGAAAAATTGAAATACAAAAATTTCTTGAGAATTACTCCCTATGAAGTATCCTAGACAGATAAAATACCCCATTCTAGAGCTATAGCTCTAGAACAACGTAACGTATGTTCTGGTTCTGGGGTTTACATATACTCATCATTGCTGTTATAATTGAAATTGAGGAGGATTTCGTTTTAATTGAAAAAAAAAAAATAAATATGGATTAGTTAGAAATCCATTTCTAATTATTTTCTTATATTATTAGAAAAAAAAAAAGAAAAATTGAGATTCAAATTCAAAAATGATCATGAATTTACAGTCAATAGTTAATGGTTCTGATTTGTACTGGATTCTGTCTTTTGTAACTGAAAATCTATATATATAGATTTTTTTTTTCAAGAGTTGAAAAAAAAAAAAGAGAAAATTTGAATCTAGTTTCTATCGTTTAGGCGGCATGGCCGAGTGGTAAGGCGGGGGACTGCAAATCCTTTTTCCCCAGTTCAAATCCGGGTGTCGCCTCAACAAAAGACTCGAAATCCCCGACTCTGCTTTGCTGATATAACTCGCAAAAACAAACGTAGGAAAAAGACTCTTGATATTTTCGGCATTCTAAACCTCTGGCTCTGGAGGTTCCGTTCTCTATAAACTAACGTGTTGTAAATTTTTGCGTATAAGATTTAAAGAAAACTGAAAGTAATGGAAGGAAATCGGTAAATCTTGATTTTCCACTACTAATCTAGTTCCACTCACTTTGTTTGGATTGGATATCCAGAGAGGGAATCTAATTAATAGTTGTTTTGGAAAGTCTGTAAGATACTTTGTATACAGACTCCTGAAAGTCTCGGAATGCTCAGACATTCAATCAATATTAGATTAGATAGAGAGTTGCCCCTTTTTCCATTTTACTTCCAAAAGTGAAGGGTAATAAAAGGAGGAAAAAGTCTTATTCTTTCTACATGTGAGTAAGATTCCGTGGATACTTTTTTAAATGTCCCTACGCTCGTAGTTTGCTTGTGTTTACATCTTTGCCGATTCTACTAGAAATTCTATAAGAACTCATTATAAGATTATAAGATAAGTGGATTTTTTGGAGTAGTTCATCAATGGTAACCAAATCCCTCCCCTTTTTTTTGACTCTGCACCAGTGATTTCACTATTATTAGTGAATAATAACAATAATGGAATAATTTCTTCATATTCATAGAAATAGGGGACAGAATTCACATGGATATAGTAAGTCTCGCATGGGCTGCTTTAATGGTAGTTTTTTCATTTTCCCTCTCCCTCGTAGTATGGGGAAGAAGTGGACTCTAGAGGTACTACTAATTGCGTTCTAGAAGTACTACTAACTGCGTTAAGAATCAAATTCGATCAATCTGTATCAATTGCTTTAGTTTTCTAGATCGTTTGGCAAATTTTTTTTTAATTTTTTTTTTTATTTTTAATTAAATAATTCAACAATTTAAAAAAATTTCTAAATTCTAGACTAGTGAATTATAGTAGAAGAATATATTCTATTTGTTTGATTTTAGAAATGAATTGGATTTTTTTTTGTTTGATTGACTCATTTTAGATTTTTATATCAGGATTTCAAAGGGTAATCATTGGTGGGGTACCCCTTTTAGAATAGAAATCCAAAGAAGTTACCATCAAATTGCTCAGGTTTTGATTATCTGTATCAAATGGATCAAACAAACAAATGAAATTGAGAAAGTATGTACATTTCATATTCTATTTAATTAATATTGACATTTATATAGTATAGATATAGGTGGATTCCTTTATATTAAGATATTTCACTTGTATCTTTATACATTACAATAACCATAATGGGTAGTATGGTAGAAAGAAATAGAGATCTCTATTTCTTTCTACTATACTACCGGGCCTCTTAGGATACTACTGAGTAGAATCCATTCCTTTCATTTAAGACCAGAAATAAAAATCCTTTTTGTCATTGATAGTCAAATTTAATTCAAATTAGTCATTTTGACTAACTGTTTTTACGTAAATTATAAGCAAAAAAGCAGTAGGAACGAGAATGAAGAGTGCAGTAGCAATAAATGCAAGAATATTTACTTCCATAATTTCATCTTTTCTTTTTTTTCTTTGAAATATCTCGGGATTTAATCCCATAGAGATGAGAAATCTTTCACTTGTAAATTAAATCGGATGAATTAGATTTCTATGATATCGAATGAAATTAATATCATGAATAACAATATCTGAGCTATCAAATCGATTCATCGTCGAGAATTGAATAGTATAACATAGGAAGATCTTTTATCCACACCAAATACATAATTAGATTCCTCATCCAATCAAAAAATATGGATTTCTCATTCTTTTTCCATGCTTTCTTTCTTTTCTACAACTTATCACTTTCCTTGTACAATCATCTGATGAAGTATCATAAAAAAACACCTTTTCCACTTCCATTGTTTACAAAAATAGTTTCTAAAGAACCTCATCAAATAAACAATAGAAATCAAATGAAGAAAAAAAAAGAAAGTAAAGAAGTTCAATTTGAAATTCTAAATTTTTTTTTAATGATCGAATTTTTTTGGAAACCAAAGAAAGGGAGTGTGATAAAGACGAGTCCCAGTAAAAAAAAAATCGAATATTCCATCAAATTCAAATAGTGAATTTGATTACGAGTTTTTTCTTCAACATCGACTCTAATCTTTAAAAAGAGCGTATTCATTAGGGAAGACTTATTAGGGAAGACTTATTTTATCTTTATTTTGAAAATATTCTCTTTCCTTGGATTTGAAATATGTTAAATTCCTTTATAAAAGAAAAAGTATATATAGGTGCTCTTGGCAAACGTATTATACGCTATCCTATTCCATTTTCATACACGAATGAATAGAGATCAATCGAAAAAAGCAGAGATCCTGTATAGTATCTCTTTCTTGGAGTCTTGAATATGATGAATGCTCTCAATAATTGTACCAATTCACATACGTCTCTCTATCATCAATTGGTGCTAGTTAAAATAAAGGAAATACCCCCTTTTTTTTTTGTTTGATGAAAAAAAAAAGCAAAACAAAAAAGACTATTTATTGGAAATGAAATTCCGCCATTTTGATCCCCTTGCACAGAAACAAAAAGGGGGAGTTGATGTCTTTTTTTGATTGAATCCGCCGGGACTGACGGGGCTCGAACCCGCAGCTTCCGCCTTGACAGGGCGGTGCTCTGACCAATTGAACTACAATCCCATGGAAATCAAGTGGATAGCATCCGTATTCCTTCTTATGCTTTCATTTTAATCATTTTGATTTTAGATTAAAATCAGTGTGTTGTAACAAAAAGAGTCACAAGTGACATATTGATATCTACATGATATCACTTTAGTGAGAGCAACACAAATCTAATCCTTTCATTATTAGCAAATTGATTGATAATCTATTTTTTAGAAAAAAAAAATCTTATTTTCTTTACTCTGTTCATTAAAGTTTCTATTTATATTTAAAGGATCCAGATTTCTATTTATATCGGGATCCTTAGCAAGATGCTAATTTTTTATGGAAACAAAAAACTAACTAGACACAAGAAATAACGAAAAAATCAAAGTAGAGATATACCCGCAAATTTTACTTTTTTGATTCTTACTCTTCTCTGGCATTTCTGCAAAACAAAAAGGGTTATATCATGTCATGGTAGACAGCGAATTATTGGGCCGAGCTGGATTTGAACCAGCGTAGACATATTGCCAACGAATTTACAGTCCGTCCCCATTAACCGCTCGGGCATCGACCCAGGAAGAATCTATTCTAACTTTATGGCTAATCGATGATCAACTTCCTTTCGTAGTACCCTACCCCCAGGGGAAGTCGAATCCCCGCTGCCTCCTTGAAAGAGAGATGTCCTGAACCACTAGACGATGGGGGCATACTTGCTCAACCGCCATCATACTATGATCATAGTATGATCAGTTTTTTAAAATTGTCAATATAATGAAATGGTATGACTAGCTTCGAAGGCTTTTTCTATCTGTTAAGATAACATATAATTTGTTGATTTTACATTTGTATTCATATTCTAATCACAATTCTATAAAAAAAATCGCGATTTTTTTTTATTTTTTTTTTTATTTAATATTTCAAATTCAAAAATAAAAAATCGAAAAATAGTCTAGTACAGAATCTTTTCAAGAAGTGATTGGTCTAACATAAAAAAACATAAAAGAGAGTGAAGTTTCTTTTTTTTTTTTCACTTTCCTTCATTGATTGCCTCATTGTTAAGAAATAGGTGTATTGCTATCTAACACTAATCCAAGAAATTAAGACAGAATAAATCTTCAAATCAGGGAAGAAAGATGGATTGATAAGTTATCGAAAATTTTGTTTTTTTATTGTTGTTCAGGGGACAGTCCGCATCTCTTCGTCACATATCAAGATAAAATATCTTGGATCTATGTCAAATTGGTGAGTACAGTATATGTATAAATCAAATGAATTTCGTTCTATTTCGATGGGGCAGGCAATTTAAAGTAAAAAAATTCATTGCATTGATATTTATCAAATAAAATATAAAAAAAAAAAGCCCCAAATATCCCATTAAGTAAATTTGAAGTAAATTTGAATTCTCATTTCTAGTTCCTAAATGAGCTACTAACCACTATGAGTCTACTGTATATATATTTAATATATTTAATATATATAAATAATATATATATATTTAATATTTTAATATATATAAATAA